TCCCGGGCGATCGCGCCAAAAATTCGCGTTCCTTTTGGATTTCCTTGTTGATCAATAACAACTGCAGCATTGTCATCATATCGGATTATCATACCGTTATCACGTTTGAATTCTTTACAGGTACGCACAATTACAGCTCTGACCACTTCTGATTTTTCTAGGGGCATATTTGGTACTGCTTCTTTGATCACAGCAACAATAACGTCACCAATATGAGCATATCGACGATTGCTAGCTCCTATGATTCGAATACACATCAGTTCTCGAGCCCCGCTGTTATCTGCTACATTTAAATGGGTCTGAGATTGAATCATATCATTTTGTAATTTGTTCTTTTAATGTATTTGTATTAATGTAAAGGATAAAAAAAAGAAATATTTTTTGTCTAAAAAGAAAAAAAAAGAAATAAGCAATTTTTTTTCACACCCAAGACTCATTTCTGTTAGTTCTACCCTTTTCTCCTTTATCCCGAAATAATGAATTGAGTCCGTATAGGCATTTTGGATGCTGCTATTGAAATAGCCCTTCTAGCTATATTTTCTCTTACTCCGCCCATTTCATAAAGTATTCGACCTGGTTTAACAACAGCTACCCAATATTCCGGGGATCCTTTCCCCGAACCCATACGTGTTTCTGCGGGCCTTAGTGTAACTGGTTTGTCTGGAAATATACGTACCCATAGTTTTCCCCCACGACGTGCATTTCGTGTCATTGCCCGTCGACCAGCTTCTATTTGTCTAGATGTGATCCAAGCGGGTTCGAGTGCCTGAAGAGCATATTTACCGAAACAAATACGATTCCCTCGATACGATATTCCCTTCATTCTTCCTCTATGTTGTTTACGGAATCTGGTTCTTTTAGGGTTATAGTTGATGGTTGATTATGAATTCCATCTCTACTGCAGAACCGGACGTGAGAGTTTCTTCTCATCCGGCTCCTCGCGAATAAAAGAATTAAAAAACAAAAAAGATTTCGAATCTTAATTAATTAAATTAATAATTAAATGAAACATTAAATAGTTAACTAATTAGTATATTTGATATTTAAGATATATAGTAAGATATACATGTATTTAAATAGAATTGTGGAATTTTTTGAGACTTCATATAATCTAATCTACATATAATCTAATCTATTAGTAATCTATAGATCTTGTTTAAATAGACAATTAAAGATTTTAGTTTCTATTGTCGAAATCATATTGTTATTTTTAATTGTTATTTTGAAATATAAATATATTTTGAAATATAAATAGAACAATTTTCTTTTCTTTTTATCGTCCAAAATTATCAATTCAAAAAAAAGAAAGTTTTCGCGGGCGAATATTTACTCTTCTATTTAAATTTTCAGCTTGTCTCCTGACTTCTTACAATAGATGAATTTACCTCCGGTTCATTTCGCCATCCCGACCAGTGAATCATTAAGATTCCTTTTTCACTAAAATCTTTTGCATTCACTGCTTCCATCGTTCCCATCGCTTCTTACTTAATGCTTAGGTCCAATTTTTACAACGGAGCTCGTAATGAAATTTGTTCTTGAGTCAATCTTCTTAGTCTTTATTGGCTCGAAGCTCTTGATTTTTTTATTTTGTTCTATAATTTCTATAATTTTAAATTTAATTATGTTATATATTACATTTGTTATATATTACATTATATTAAATTATATTAAATATTAAACTATATTCTATATTTATATTAAATAAGAACATTTAATTATGTTATATAAGAATCAGTATTAATGCTTTATTACACTGCCTTTTATGAGGTGACTTATAGACCTTACATATTACATATTGGAATTCTATATCATTGATATTTTTTTCTCTCTTTCTCTCATCCTTCCATTTATATCCACATCTTTCTTCTCTATTTTGTTTTTCTATTTTGCTTTACGGCTTAAAAATCAGATTGATTTTTTTTCAGAAACACAAAATTTCAGTTGCTACAAGGATATGACCAATATATCATATCTTGACTGGTTCTTTAGATCGAGATAATGCGAAGTAATGAGTTGGTTATTAGTTCTATGGTTAGTTATTAGTTCATACTATGGTGTTGGGCTGGTCTTTTTTAATCCTAACCCTAAAAAACCAACGAGTCACACACTAAGCATAGCAATTTTCTTAAAATAAGTGTCAATCGGATTTTTATTCAACCTTATAGAATTAATAATTAATTGATAGTTTTGAGCAAAAGGTTTCCCTTTTTTTTTATGTTAAAAAGAAAGCCTTGTCTTTATTATTCCTCGTCTATAAATATCCAAATTTTGATACCTAATACACCATAGATAGTTCGAATTGTATAGGAACAATAATCAATTTTAGCTCGAATGGTTTGTAGGGGAACTCTACCCTCGCGAATCCATTCGACACGTGCAATTTCTTTTCCGTCAATACGACCTGCAATTTGTACTTGAATTCCTTTTGTATCTGCTTGTTCAGTTAATTCAATAGCTTTTTTCATTGCTTTTCGAAATGAAACTCTATCCTTTAATTGTT